ATAAAAATTTGATTGATCATTTGATTTGCTATGCTTAGTGTGTGACTCGTTGGTTTTTTTAAGGTTAGGATTCACAAAATGGGCCAGACCGACCCATAGTATGAATTAATAACTCTAAGACTAATAACCAACTCATCGCTTCGCATTATCTGGATCCAAGAAATCAGTCAAGATATGATATATCAGTCATATCATTATAGCAACTGAAAGCTTCTTTTGCATAATCAAAAGAAAAAGCAATCTGATTATGAGTATAAGTTGTGAAGCGAAATAACAAGTAAGCAGATAAATGGAAGGATGAGAGAAAGAAAGAGAGAAAAAGAAAGAATAATGATATATGATTCCAATATGTAAGGTCTATGAGTCATCTCATAAATAAAAAAAAGCAATGTAATAAGGCATCAATGCAGATTCATCCCTAATTATAATTAGATGAATATCTGTTCATCGAACAAAAAATCAAGCAAGAGCCTTGAATCAATAAAGACTGAGAAGATTGATTCAAAAGAAAATGAAGCAATTTGATTGGAGGCTCCATTGTAAAATTCAGACCTAATCATTAATCGAGAAGCGATGGGAACGACGGAACCCGTAAATGCAGAGGATTCTCTTAAAATAAAAATGAAAACGAATCCTAATGATTCATGGGTGGGATGGCGGAACAAACCAGAGACCAATTCATTTCTTTTTATTCTAATTTTGAGATGTCATGAGATAACCCGACAATTCAAATAGATATTGAAAGAGTAAATATTCGCTCGCGAAAGTTTTATTTTATTGGATTACTCATTTTTTGTTGATCCAATATGAAATAAATATGATTCAAAATGCAAAATAAGCATTCCTTATAACAAGACATTAATTATCTATAAATAGAAATCAAATCCAGATTGAATTTTAGAATATTCAAATAAAATATACAAATTTATAATAGATTGAATCATGGAATTCGTTAAGATAAGATAAGATTTCATTCAATCTATTTTAAATTAAAACTACATTTTATAAAACTAACTATTTTTTTAGTGATTTTTTGCGAGGAGCTGTATGAGAAGAAATTCTCATGTCCAGTTCTGTAGTAGAGATGGCATTGAGAAAGAGGCATCAACTATAACCCGAAAAGAACCAGATTCCGTAAACAACATAGAGGAAGACTGAAAGGAATATCTTGTAGTGGTAATCGTATTTGTTTCGGTCGATATGCTCTTCAAGCACTTGAACCTACTTGGATTACATCTAGACAAATAGAAGCCGGCCGACGCGCAATGACACGAAATGTACGACGGGGTGGAAAAATATGGGTACGTATATTTCCAGACAAACCAGTTACAGTAAGACCTACGGAAACACGTATGGGTTCGGGGAAAGGATCTCCCGAGTATTGGGTAGCTGTCATTAAACCTGGTAGAATCCTTTATGAAATGGGCGGAGTGGCCGAAAATATAGCCAGAAAGGCTATTTTAATCGCAGCATCAAAAATGCCTATAAAAACTCAATTCATTATTTCAGGATAGGAATATAGAAAACCAAGAGAAAGAGGTCTTAGAAATTAAAAAACAATTGTGAATTTTCTTTTTTTGACAAACAATATTTCTTTTTTTCTTCGTCCTTTCTTTGTTGTATTGAAAGAAGAGATTCAAAAATGATTCAACCTCAGACCCATTTGAATGTAGCAGATAACAGCGGGGCCCAAGAATTGATGTGTATTCGAATCATAGGAGCCAGTAATCGCCGGTATGCTCATATCGGTGACGTTATTGTTGCTGTGATCAAGAAAGCAATACCCAATACACCTCTGGAAAGATCAGAAGTGATCAGAGCTGTAATTGTACGTACTTGTAAAGAACTCAAACGTGACAACGGTATTATAATACGATATGATGACAATGCTGCAGTTGTAATTGATCAAGAAGGAAATCCAAAAGGAACTCGAATTTTTGGAGCAATCACCCAGGAATTGAGACAGTTAAATTTCACTAAAATAGTTTCATTAGCTCCTGAAGTATTATAAGTATAAGATGAGACTTCAATAAAATTCTCTATTTAAACGAAATTATTGAAATGAGATAGATTTATTGTGGATTATGTCTCAAGTGGATTATATTATGTCTTATGCATATACCTTTAATACTAATAAATAAAAAAATAATAAATAAAAAAAACATGTTGATTATATAAAAATTCGGGGGAAAGAAGAATTTACGATGGGGAGGGACCCTATTGCTGAAATAATAACCTCTATACGAAATGCTGACATGAATAGAAAAGGAACGATTCGAATAGCAGCGACTAACATCACCGAAACCATTGTTAAAATACTTTTACGAGAAGGTTTTATCGAGAACGTGAGAAAACATCAGGAAGGCAAGAAAGACTTTTTTGTTTTAACCCTACGACATAGAAGAAATAGGAAAGGACCATATCAAACTACTTTTAATTTAAAACGGATAAGTCGACCCGGTCTACGAATCTATTCTAACTATCAAAAAATTCCTAGAATTTTAGGCGGGATAGGTATTGTAATTCTTTCTACTTCTCGAGGTATAATGACAGACCGAGACGCTCGACTAGAAGGACTCGGCGGAGAAATTTTGTGTTATATATGGTAATCAATCCATTTAATATAATAGAATATTATACGAAACCCTCCTATTTGTGAAAAAAAAAAAAAAAGAAAAAGGGCAAATTGTCTACTAATATTACTCCTCCTGTCCTACATTAGTTGATACTTCGAAGTACCTGGAATGAAAGAACAAAAATAAAATGAATTGAAGGTTTAATTACTGAATTTTTTCTCAATGGTATGATCAGGATTCCTTTCGATAATGAATATATGATTGTAGATTATGCTTTAGAAACGACCAAAAGAAGTTTTTTATACGTATACTATCAGTAGATATGGTAAAAATTGAATTTCAATTAATTTAAAGTAAATCATTATGATTCAACCCACCGGGGCATATAATTGTTAGAATCCCTAACAGGGGTTAGAATAATTAGGTGGTTTTTTCAACTTCAAGATTCCTTTCAGGGGGCTATTCAAAAATTTCAAGAAACTTATTTTCTTCCAATGAATTCGGGATTAAGGAATAACAGCTATGAAAATAAGGGCTTCTGTTCGTAAAATTTGTGAAAAATGTCGGCTAATCCGCAGGAGGGGACGAATTATTGTAATTTGTTCCAACCCGAGACATAAACAAAGACAAGGATAATTCTTTATCGTTTAAAACAAGAGACTCCTAAAGCAATCTTCAATTTTAAAGAAAAGGATAAACAAATAAAAATAGAAGATCTATTTTGACATGAAATGGATATATCCATATATCTCTGACTTATTTTTATTAAATGATAAAATATGGCAAAACCTATACCAAAAGTCGGTTCACGTAGGAATGGGCGCATTGGGTCACGTAAGGGTGCACGTCGAATACCAAAGGGAGTTATTCATGTTCAAGCAAGTTTCAATAATACCATTATTACTGTTACAGATGTAAGGGGTCGGGTGATTTCTTGGTCCTCCGCCGGTACTTGTGGATTCAGGGGTACAAGAAGAGGGACACCCTTTGCTGCTCAAATCGCAGCAGGAAATGCTATTCGAACAGTAGTGGATCAAGGTATGCAACGAGCAGAAGTTATGATAAAAGGTCTGGGTCTCGGAAGAGATGCAGCATTACGAGCTATTCGTAGAAGTGGTATAGTATTAAATTTCGTACGGGATGTAACTCCTATGCCACATAATGGCTGTAGACCTCCTAAAAAAAGACGTGTGTAGGAATAAGATTAAAGAGATTTCAAGAGAAATAAATGATTTAATAAGTTGATCAACGACAAAAAGAATATTACTATGGTTCGAGAGAAAGTAAAAGTATCTACTCGGACACTACAGTGGAAGTGTGTTGAATCAAGAATAGATAGTAAACGTCTTTATTATGGACGCTTTATTCTATCTCCACTTATGAAAGGCCAAGCCGACACAATAGGCATTGCGATGCGAAGGGCTTTGCTTGGAGAAATAGAAGGAACATGTATTACACGCGCAAAATCTGAGAAAATACCACATGAATATTCTACCATAGCGGGTATTCAAGAATCAGTACATGAAATTTTAATGAATTTGAAAGAAATAGTATTGAAAAGTAATCTGTATGGAACTCGCAAGGCATTTATTTGTGTCAAGGGCCCCAGATATGTAACTGCTCAAGACATCATCTTACCGCCTTCTGTGGAAATAATTGATAATACACAGCATATAGCTAGCCTAACCGAACCAATTGATTTGTGTATTGGATTACAAATTGAAAGGAATAGAGGATACGGTATAAAAACGCCAAATAACTTTCACGACAGAAGTTATCCTATAGATAATGTTATATTCATGCCTGTTCGAAATGTGAATCATAGTATTCATTCTTATGGGAATGGTAATAAAAAACAAGAAATACTATTTCTCGAAATATGGACAAATGGAAGTTTAACTCCTAAAGAAGCACTTCACCAGGCTTCCCGGAATTTGATTGATTTATTTATTCCTTTTCTACATGCGGAAGAAGAAAAGTCACATTTAGAGAACAGTCAACACAAGGTTACTTTACCTTTTTTTCCTTTTCATGATAAATTAACTAAACTAAGAAAAAAGAAAAAAGAAATAGCATTGAAATATTTTTTTATTGACCAATTAGAGTTGCCTCCCAGAATCTATAATTGTCTTAAAACGTCCAATATACATACATTATTCGACCTTTTGAATAAGAGTCAGGAAGACCTTATGAAAATTGAACATTTTCACAGAGAAGATGTAAAACAGATATTGGACATTATAGAAAAGAAGTAAAAAAGCATTTCGAAATTTATTTACAAAAAAATAGGTTTTCAATCTTCAGCACAATCCGAATCCATATATTCGGGCCAGAATTGAATAAATGATGTATCTAGGGAATAGTCACTTCAAAGTCAAAGTGAATTCTCCCTAGATACACACACCATGATATTTTATTTTACTTAGAATTGACTTAATTTAACAAGCAAATCAATTTAAAAATTTAAAAAAGACCTAAAGTTAGGGATTTATCAATCGGCAATGTTGCTCCAATGCCCAACCACAGGGCCACTGCAGTACCAATCAAAAAGACGGTTGTTGCTACTGGACGACGAAATGGATTTTGGAATTTATTAATATTTTCCAAAAAAGGTACTGTTAATAATCCCGCAGGTACTGAAACCATTAAAAGAACACCCAATAACTTGTTGGGTACTGTACGAAGTATTTGAAATACAGGAAAGAAATACCATTCAGGTAGTATTTCCAAAGGAGTTGCAAATGGATCCGCGGGTTCACCAATCATTGAAGGTTCTAGAACAGCTAAGCCTACGTTACAGGCAATAGTACCGAGAATGACTACGGGAAAAATATATAAAAGATCGTTTGGCCATGCGGGTTCTCCATAATAATTATGACCCATACCTTTAGCTAATTTAGCCCGTAATACAGGATCGTTCAAATCAGGTTTTTTTGTTATTGGGATAGGTGAATTCTTATAAATCCATCCCCCGACAGAGCCGGACATGATAATTTTTCATCATCCGGCTCAAGCAAGAATCAATCGAATCAAATGGACACAAATGGATACATAATAAACTAAATCTATATCTTATCCATACATATATAAATGATTCTATATTCTATATAATTAGATAATAAATATAATAAATAGTTAAGTTAAGAAAAAAGTTACTTGATTCCAGTTTACGAATTTGAAACTATACATTCCAAGGAATTCAATTCTTACAGGTAAAAAAAAAAATGCTCAATACCCAAGTAGGCTTGGCTTACAAAGTTGATTATGATCAAGTGCTTTCTGGGTTGTCTCACACCTTGCCTGTGATTCACCTTTCTCCCCTAAAAAGATCAAGATTTTTCACATACAAAAGATTTACTTGTTACTAATAGAGTCTAGCCTTTGCTCTTCTTTAGATCCCTTGTTTTACTCCGATAGTATAATAAATCGGGTCGATGCAGAGGAAATGAATGCATTTCCATACTATGTAAGAAAAAAAAAAAAAGCTAAAATATATGAATTTTTTTGATTAGGCCAAATCCCTTATTCTACTGGATCTTACGGAGCCCATTCATGCAAGATATCAGTCGGGTCTGATCATAGAAAAGATTCTCTTCAAGAGAACCAGCCTATCCTTTGTATGGTATGGAACTTACACGGCGGTTGGAACAAAGATACATTTGGTTGTGAATTCTAATGTAGCAGAGAAAGAAATATTTCTGCACGGCTCCAATCAATAGTTCAAGTCACACACTCCCATAATCCACTTTCTCTTCGGAGAATTCCCCTCAACTATTCATGTCAAATAAATAATAATATCTTGGAGAGTTGAAAGGAAATATCCAAACACATGTCTTATTTTTTTTAATAATCCATATTTGTAGCAATGAAATATTATATATATTCCTCCTCCTACTAATAAGATATAAGATAAATAATGAATTCAAAAGCTCTATGATCTGATCTATATTCTCTATAAAGGACCAGAAATGCCTTGCTTACGTATCATTAGGAAATGCATTAACATAAATACGGCAGTAAGAAGAGGTAATACAAAAGTGTGTAAACTATAAAAACGGGTCAAAGTGGATTGTCCTACACTAGCACTTCCACGTAATAACTCTACCAAAGGCGATCCTATTACTGGAATAGCGTCCGGTACGCCTGTTACAATTTTAACTGCCCAATAGCCAATTTGGTCCCGAGGTAGAGAATAACCTGTTACACCAAAAGATGCGGTCAATACAGCCAGAACCACGCCTGTAATCCAAGTTAATTCCCGAGGTTTTTTAAAACCACCCGTGAGATAAACACGAAATACGTGCAGGATCATCATTAAGACCATCATACTTGCCGACCATCGATGAACCGATCGGATTAACCAACCAAAGTTAGCTTCAGTCATTATGTATTGAACAGAAGCAAAGGCCTCAGTCACAGTCGGACGATAGTAAAAAGTCATAGCAAATCCTGTAGCTACTTGTACTAAAAAACAAGTAAGCGTAATTCCTCCTAGACAATAAAATATGTTAACATGAGGAGGAACATATTTACTAGTTATATCATCTGCAATCGCCTGAATCTCGAGGCGTTCTTCGAACCAATCATAGACTTTATTGAGATAGGTAAACCAAGAACTAGGACTCCCCCTCTTAGAACCGTATATGAGAATTTCATCTCGTACGGCTCAAACAAAAACACCTAAATACTGGCTGAAAGAAAGGGAGACGTAATAGAAAGTTTGAAACTTCTTAATCCTTTCATTCAATCTTATCTAAAGAAAAGATACAAACGAGTAAAAATAATGAAAGCTCTTCTTTTCTTTGTAATTAGAATGCCAAAAACTCAAGTCGGCACATTCGTCTTTATGTTGATCATTACAGGCCTCTTGAATCTTCTATTTACCCACCTAATTTCTTTTTCTTTGCTTTGATTTATTATTGGAATATGACTTTTTTCTTGTTTTCTTTATTATTGATAGGAATTCTCTTGTTACGACCCTATGAATCAATTGAAACCCCAGATTCATACTAGAACCACGATGATTCAATAAAACCTTGAAACTAAGCACAAAGATTCCCTGAGTAAGAACCGTTTGTTGAATCATTAACTTATTTAATGATTAGATAGAACAGATATAACAATAGAAAGAAAGCTTTGTCCTTTGATCAAAATAAACATAAAGAAATGAGAATTTGAAAGAAGAAAAAATCTTTCTATTTAGAATTCATTTTCTTTGAAATTTTTTTTTGAGTCCGGCCACGAGGTTTGAATATTAAATTAAGTATGAATCGTAGTTCGAACACTTCGTGATCTATTTCATATATTCCGTGCTCCAGATACTAAAATGAATATTCGACGGGGTAAAACTATCTCTATCAAGACGACAGATCCCTTTTTCTGTACTATCAATAGGATCAATTATAACAAGTCGCACACTCATATTCCGGAAATACAGAAAAAAAAAAAGAAATTTTGCGGTCGAACTGCCAAAAAACATGGGCAAAAATACGAGACCTATTCACTTTTTTTTTGATTGAAAAACTCGGACTTCTGGGTCTTATGAATCTAATTCATTGCAATTCCATCCAGTAAAACGGACGAATTATAAATCTCCAAAATAATAGATAGGAATACCGCAAATAGAGCCATTGCGATACCCATCAAAGGGGTCGTTCCCCATCCAGGGGCTACTTTACCATATTCCGAATTCAATGGTTTCAAAAACTCTCCTACAGCAGTTCGCCTTGGACCAGATCTAGAACTACCCTCAACAGTTTGTGTAGCCATAAAAAATCTTATTTTGTATTCAATGAGATCTGTTGACTTTGTATACCATTCCGTTGTAAATAAACGATCTTATCATAGATCCATTGTGGTCTTGAAATTATATAATAATGGAACCAGCAACCTTAGTCGCCATTTCTATATCTGGTTTACTTGTAAGTTTTACTGGGTACGCCTTATATACTGCCTTTGGGCAACCCTCTCAACAACTAAGAGATCCATTCGAGGAACACGGGGACTAGTTGAAGTAATGATTGAAGTAATGAGCCTAAAAATATTCTATTTTTAGGCTCATTACTTCAACTGAGGTAATGAAAAATCATTTCATTTTTTAGTTGGAACTTTAGGTGGTTCGCGAAAAAAGATAGCGAAAAAAATTATCCCTAGGGTCGATATTAAGAGGAATGTATAAACCAATGCTTCCATAAATTTGATTGTGGTTTACAATTATAGCTTCCATGCCTGTTTATTTTGGAGCATCTCCTGGATAAAGATAAAGAAAGAACAAGGGTAAGTAAAAAGGCAGTGGTTGAAATCAAGATTTTTCCAGCGGCCTAGGCCTATGTCAAATCACAAATAGAAAAGAAAAAATAGAAGCAAAAATAACAAAGCAATCTTGAATCAAACTACTTGTCTTCTTGTAGTTGGATCTCCTAGTTTTTGGAATGCTCCAAATTCTACTTGAGCATCCAAATCCGGATCAATACCAGCAAAAACATCTCTGAACAGGGTTCTAGCACCATGCCAAATGTGTCCGAAGAAGAAGAGCAGAGCAAACGAGGTATGCCCAAAAGTAAACCAACCTCTTGGACTGCTACGAAAAACACCATCAGATTTCAAAGTAGCACGATCTAATTCAAAAATTTCACCCAATTGAGCACGTCTAGCATATTTTTTCACAGTAGCAGGATCACTATAACTTACGCCATTGAGTTCGCCACCATAGAACTCAACAGTTACACCTACTTGTTCAACACTATACTTTGATTCGGCCCTTCTAAAAGGGACATCGGCTCTAACAATTCCATCTCCGTCTACCAAAACAACCGGAAATGTTTCAAAAAAAGTAGGCATACGACGAACAAAAAGTTCGCGCCCTTCTTTATCTCTAAAGATAGGGTGTCCTAACCACCCAACGGCTATTCCATCCCCGTTGTCCATTGAACCTGCCCTGAATAATCCCCCTTTCGCCGGATTATTGCCAATGTAATCATAAAAAGCCAACTTTTCGGGAATTTTAGACCAAGCTTCGGATAAAGTTTGCCTTTCGGCTAGCCCAGCACTAACCCTTCGATATATTTCTTGCTGGAAGTATCCCTGATCCCATTGATAACGAGTAGGACCAAATAATTCGATGGGAGTAGTTGATGAACCATACCACATAGTTCCAGCAACAACAAAAGCCGCAAAAAAGACAGCAGCGATACTACTGGAAAGGACGGTTTCAATATTTCCCATACGTAATCCTTTGTATAAACGTTGGGGCGGGCGAACACTAAGATGGAATAAGCCCGCTAATATGCCCAATGTCCCCGCTGCAATATGATGAGAGGCTATTCCCCCCGGAACAAAAGGATCAAAACCTTCCACACCCCATGCTGGATTTACAGGTTGTACCTTTCCAGTTAGCCCATAAGGATCGGATACCCATATTCCAGGACCATACAATCCTGTTACATGAAATGCGCCAAAACCAAAGCAAGCCACTCCTGAGAGAAATAAATGAATTCCAAAGATCTTGGGCAAATCCAAAGAAGGTTTTCCCGTGCGCTCATCACAAAAAATTTCCAGATCCCAATACACCCAATGCCAAATAGCTGCCAAGAAGCACAAGCCAGAAAACACAATATGTGCTCCGGCTACACCTTCGTAACTCCAAATACCCGGATTTGTTATAGTCCCCCCCGTAATACTCCAACCGCCCCATGAATTGGTTATTCCTAAACGAGTCATGAAGGGGATAACGAACATACCCTGTCTCCACATTGGATCAAGAACGGGGTCAGAAGGATCAAAAACCGCTAATTCATATAGAGCCATCGAACCGGCCCAACCAGCAACCAGGGCTGTGTGCATTATATGAACAGAAAGCAAACGACCAGGATCATTCAATACGACGGTATGAACACGATACCAAGGCAAACCCATGGAAATACCCCTTTATCAACGAAAAATAGACACTATGTAACTTTATTGCATTGGAATAGACTACGTACCTCTCCCCGCAGTGGACTATTTCGGAGAAAAGATTACGCTTTGTTCGATCAGGTTACTAATAATGTAATGGAAGAGTCTGGTTCAGAAGAAGAAAAAGAGAAGCAGATCTATTCTATATCCGATAAGTAGCAATACGCAATGGGGGTTAATCTCATTTTCTATGAACGAACGTGCCCATATTTGTTCATCATTCAAAGGACCTATTCGTAAGAATTCTTTTTCATTCATTCTGTTTTCTTTTATTTTATGGCCTTGACTATTATTCAATCTATGTATAAAATATAAAATAGGATTAAAATATAAAATAGGATAGGATAAACGAAAGACCAATGGTATATTAAGACAATAAATCCATCGTTACGCTTCCATATCAAAGTGAAATCGAGTATTGAATTCTTTTTTCTTTTAGTTTATGCCAGTTGGTATGCCAAAAGTACCTTTCTTAAATCCTGACGACGAAGATCCAACTTGGGTTGATTTATACCACGGACTTTTTCGACAAAGAAATCTGTTTTTATTCCAAAATGTTGGGAGCGAGGTCTCGAATCAACTTGTTTCTCTTATGTTGTATCTTGGTGCGGAGGATCCCGCCAAAGAAATCAGGTTGTTTATAAACTCTCCTGGTGGAGCGGTAGTTCCCGGACTTTATCTTTATGATACTATGCAATCCCTAAATGTGTCTACAACATGCATTTCGTTGGCCGCTTCAGTGGCATCCCTTATCTTAGTCGGAGGAAGACGTTTCCAACGTACGGCATTCCCTCACTGTAGGATAATGATGCATCAACCCGCTTCCGCTTATTCTGACGAAACAACGGGAGCATATACCATGGAAACTAGCGAACTAGTGCGCATTCGCGACAGCGTCGTACTGGCTTATCTAAACAAAACGCACCAGAGCATCTTTTCTATATGGCGCGCACTGGAAAGAGATACTTTTATGTCAGCAACAGAAGCCCAAGATTTTGGAATTGTTGATAAGATCGGATAGTGTCATTGTCAGAATAGTATCGATTTCATGCAAATCCAGAATTTAAAGTTGAGTTATTTAATCCCCTTCCTTATCTTATTCCTTCTTTCTTAACTTTTCTTAACTGAAGTGGTTAAGTTAACCTTAAGGTAAGGAAAGGGGTTAATATTCTATTTCTATATAATATTCAACATCAAAAAAGGAATTCAGAATTTCATCCGGTTAGGATCGATCTAAACCAGCCCATTATGTATATGATTTAGCATGCCAACTATTAAACAACTTATTAGAAAGGCAAGACAGCCAATCAGAAATGCCACGAAATCCCCCGCCCTTCGGGGATGTCCTCAACGTCGAGGAACATGTACTAGGGTGTATGTGCGACTCGTTCCGATCATGAGCTGAGACAAAAGTCAACCTTTTTTTCAGTATCAATGATCAGTACCAATAAATAGGGTTCTTCTCTTTACTATTTTAAAAAGATAGATTTAACCTATCTTATTGTGTATCAAATTTATGGTTTCCATTGGTGCAAATCCAATCACTTCAATTTGTAATTTAAGATGAAAAAAAAGTATCCATTGGTAGCAAATGCCTATCCATTAAGCGGTTAAAATCCTATTTGAAAAGGGAAAAAAATGATGCTTCCAAGAACGGACTAAGAGGGTCAGCTACCCAACTCATTTTCATAATTAAATACCGTTACTGTATAAAATAGGTCTTTGATTGTGAAAGATCTATTACTGGACATGGGAGGTAGAGCCAAAAAGTGTGAATTGTACAAATTACCCATAGCATTCATTGATTAAATGAAGTAAGGAGCTCCGGTGTATAGAGAGGACCTCACCGTTTAAGAAGTAACCATAGAGACGATGAAACCCACTAGCTAGCCATTTCTATTTACTACTCTTTTTTTTCTTTTAGTGATTATGCTTTTTTTATACCTAATATTTAAGTTATTATTTATAGGCAAAATAAAATGACTAAAAAAAGGCAAAAGATCGTGGTCGGGACGGTTATAGTAGCAAAAGCCATTGGAATTATTATTTTATACATTGGAAGAATCCGTTTTGTTATTAATAGACTAGTAAAGGGAAAAAGAATAACTGAAAGAAAGAATGAGTTATTCATCAAAGTTTCTTTTCTTCAATGACCAGAATTAAACGAGGATATATAGCTCGGAGACGTCGAACAAAAACGCGTTTCTTTGTATCAGGTTTTCGAGGGGCTCATTCAAAAGTGACTCAAACTATTAGTCAACAAAGAATAAGAGCTTCGTTTTCGGCGCATCGGGATAGAGGTAGGAAAAAAAGAGATTTTCGTCGTTTGTGGATCACTCGAATAAATGCAGCAATTCGCTGGGAATTGGTATCCTATAGGTATAGTACACTAATACACAATCTGTACCGGAAGCAGTTGCTTCTTAATCGTAAAATACTTGCACAAATAGTTATATTAAATAGGAATTGTCTTTATATGATTTCCAATGCGATTTTTGAATACAAAAAAGAAAGAAAAAGAATAAGTGGATCTGAAGGAATCCACCAGAATACGTTTAATGGAGTTTCCTCGAGAATAAACTCGGAGAGGGTGGAATAGAAATTAGTACGAAAAAAAATGATGATAAGGTCATCAAAACAAAAAGAGCAAAGAAAAGACGCTCAAAAAAAAAAAAAAATGATTTTCCTTTCCCGACTCGATTCTTTTATTTTTATTTATTATTCTTACAACATTACAATTGAATTTCATTTTCTTTGTTTGATTATCGGATTTTTCGAATAAAACATCAACCTACGCTTGAGTTCGGATTTGAATTTTGATTCAATTGAAAATTGAAGGATAAGACCTTTTTTTTATTTAGTTCTAGTTCTAAGACCTCTAGTTCTAGCGATCGATTCCCCTCTTTCAAATTGTTTCTGATTATTAATAAAGGGTAACAAAGATAAAATACGAGCTCGTTTTATAGCAATAGTAATTAATCGTTGTTGTTTTAAGGTCAATCTATTTACTCGCCTAGATAATATTTTTCCTTGTTCACTAATAAATCGACTAATTAAACTCATGTTTCTATAATCAATTCGATCCCCCGATTGGATCGGGGGCAAACGCCTACGAAAAGATCGCTTGGATTTATCCATGATTTGTTTATTCCTTATCTCTAAAAAAAAAAAAAAAGAAAAATCCTATCCTTATCTATATTTCTAATTCTTAAAGTTGAAAATTTGATTTAGTCCTATTTTGATCGGACCGAATTCTTATTTGGAATTTATAAGATTTGCTTTGTTTATTTATTATTCTAGATTTATGTATATGTAATAAATAATTATTTAAAAATAATTTAATAAAAAAAAAGAATAATGTATTATATGTACTAATAGTTACATTACATATAACTAATTCTATACCTAAAGTAAGTCAGATTTTCATATTCCTTGGGAGAGTGTTAACATATGACATACAGGCACTCGATTTGATCTATTTCTTTATCTCCCCATGAGTTGTATGTTTGTAACAATAGGGACAGAATTTCCTCAATTCCAATCGACTGGGCGTATTGTGTCGATTTTTTTGAGTAATATATCTGGAAATGCCCGTTGATTCCTTATTAATACCGTTTCGAACACAACTGGTGCATTCCAAAATAATCCTTACTCGGACGTCTTTACTCTTAGCCATGAACCCCCCTTTGGTTTTAATCCACCCCACCCTATCTCGTTGATTTTACGGTCAAAAACAAATAAGAAAAAAAAGAAAAGTTGCTAACTAAAAATCAAATAAATTATGAATGATTTCCTTGTAATCAATTGAAATCAATATCAATAATATAGTAAATAATAAGTAATACAATGATTTCTAACTTTATTTAGAATCACAATTTAGAATAGAATCACAGCGGAGTATTTCATTGAAGCATTTTCTAGAATATTTTGTAGATGTTGCCTTAGCCGCATTTCCGTTTTCGCTTGACTAGTAATTTAAGTGGAGCCTGAACCCCGAATTTCGGTGCGGTTGAATCTACTATTTTTTTCCTTACCCTTCCTTATTCTATCTAATTCTAAAAAACTAAAAAAAGGGGGGATAGTCACAGATATTTGATTGTATCTCTAATCTCCTTCACCCCGCCCCACGCCAATAAATAACTAGAATGAAAAAAAAGGAAATGTCAACGCATCCGGGAATAAACGATTGATCTCTATCAATAAACCCGCTAAAGAACCAAACCATAGAGTACTTAGTACTGGTGCTACGGAAAGATATGTTTTTAGATCTCGCATTTTAAATCCCCCTTCTTTATTTTTTTGTATTACAATATGGTACTAGATATATAATCAGATAAATATGTAGTAGTTAAGGACCACTTCTATTTATCTATTTGGACGCGAAATCCCTAATTCAAATGAAAATGTACAATGATTTGATAGATAAGATTTTCCGTTTCTTAAAACAGAAAAATATGTAACTTTCCACCCAAGAATTTCCACGAAAAATATTCATTTATTACTAAATTTATTATAGGGTCCTTATATGATATGAGATAAAAAAGGGGAAATAGCAAGCAAGATAAATTGCGATTGTATATCAATAGAGGAACTAAAAGTGTGGAAAACAAGACATGGATTCTCTATAATGGCACTGTAGACCAATTGAAAGGGATGTAGCGCAGCTTGGTAGCGCGTTTGTTTTGGGTACAAAATGTCACGGGTTCAAATCCTGTCATCCCTACCTATTACTTCTCCTTTGAGCAGTAGCAGTAACGAAGGAGCAATTTTAGATCGATTAAAATTGAGCATCTTTAATACTAACTATTATTATATATCATATATAATAGTATAGGTGTGCAAGATATCTTGCGATTATATATAAAATAATCCTCTCCCTTCTATTACAGCCTTATCTTATTGTGATAAGAAAGCGCTCTTAGTTCAGTTCGGTAGAACGTGGGTCTCCAAAACCCAATGTCGTAGGTTCAAATCCTACAGAGCGTGATTTTGCTCTTGTTAGGTAGAAAATGACACCGAACGAAAATTGAAATAAAAAAATTCAACAGCAATCTGACTTGACCTCCCCCTAGATTCAATTCAATTAAATGAATTAAAAAGAGGGGGGGTCGGTCAAAAAAAAGAAAGAGATGTTAATTAATCAAAGGTCCAACTGATCGCCACGTCTATATTGTAAATATGCAGTCACGAATAATCCAGCCAAAGTAATGGGAATTAGACCTAAGACGATTCCAAATAGAAAAACTTCAATCATTTTCCATTTTTTTTTTGAAAGGGAAAAAGAGAGGTAATATCTATCCATAAATGTTAATCTGTATGGCTCATGAATCTCAATGACGGATAATTGGTAGTTAGCGCAGTAAAGAACTATAGAATCTATGCAATAGTAAATAACAATTTGTTTTTATGAATTGTTCGTTCATTCAAATTCAATTCATTTTCAAATAAGTCGTATCTTACTCAAACCAATAAATAAAGCCGAGGTTATAGTTAAAGCCACTAGTAAAAAACCGAAATAACTAGTTATCGTAGGCATGAGGGGACTAAATGAAATATGTTCTTTTTATCCATATGTTTAGAAAGCACTTTCCTAAATTGTAATTTTTGAAAGAAACGAGGATAAGCAAAAATATCAATTGAAGGAATAAGTTCAATTGCAAATTTTTGATTCATCAATCATTATAGACAGTATTCACAAAACAAAAAACAAAAATAGACTGGCAGGAGTAGAAACGAAATCAATTCATCATCTTTGACATCTAGTACGCATTCCGTGATTCAGAATCAACGCAGTTGATTCATTGGAAAAATCTTGATCTTGAGTAAACTAATACTAAAAAAAAAAAAAAAGACTAATAGAATAATCAAAACCGGCCATGTAACTTCATTTAAAAATTTGAATCAAAACAAAATATGGAAGAAAAAAAATGAGAAAATCTTTTCTTTAGTTTTTTTATTGTCATTGTCTCAAATGTATTTGATTTTCTAATTAGATAGAATAATATAGTGACACCCCCCCTTTACTTTTTTTCTTTCCTTTGTAGATTCAGTAGTCGAGTGGATTCAGTCACAAAATTTCTCGAATGATAATCAAAAAAAGATATCATATGACGAGATCACTCAAAAAATCAAATCCTTTTTTCCAACTAGATTGACTTTCAAACTCTTAACTTACTTGATTATTAGAATTTTTTTATGTTCTTTTTTTATCTATTTTTATTTTAATAGTATCTACTTTGCTTCTCTTACTTGTCATTAGACGAATACCCAATTTTTCTTAAAATAAAAAGAAAAAAAAAAAAAGAGGGGATTACAATAAAAACCAAAACCTCTACGCAACTACACAAAAAACTAGAATTTTTCTATTTTTTATTTCGCATATAATTCACTTTTTAAAATATGATAATTTCCTTTACGAATTATTAGAAATTAGAAACCAACCTCTTTGATTCACCGTTTACCCGATCTTGAGCTTCTAACCCGAAGCCAATAAATAAGAGAAAGAAGTCCCTATTCGATACAGGAATTTGAGGAATTTTCTATTGTACGATACATGGTTGTTATACATCGACAAACAAGAAGAAGAAGAAAGAAAGAATCTACCACTTCATGTCAAAACTAATTGAAATTGCGTTGCTGTGTCAGAAGAAGGATAGCTATACTGATTCGGTATACTCTAAAAACGCCTTTGGTACAATATTGACGATCTCACAAAGATGGAATTTTAGTGAATTTGCATTTACCAATCTCATCTTTTGCCGAATCGTTTCCCTACAAGAATATGTGGAGCTCAGCATGTCTGGAAGCACAGGAGAACGTTCTTTTGCTGATATTATTACCAGTATTCGATACTGGGTCATTCATAGCATTACTATACCTTCCCTATTCATTGCGGGTTGGTTATTCGTCAGCACGGGTTTAGCTTATGATGTGTTTGGAAGTCCTCGTCCAAACGAGTATTTTACAGAGAG